AAAACAGAATTTCAAATTTCAGATTACTCAAAGGAAAAGCAAAAACAAAGTGACAAAGAAAATGAAGAAAAAAAAAGAAATCAAAATGAGGAAAAGAAACGTATAGAAATAGGCGAAACCTGGGATACTATTATAGTTGCTCAAGTAATAAGAGGTCTTTTATTAATAACTCAATTGATTCTTAGAAAGTATATTGTATTACCCTCATTAATAATTACTAAAAATTTACTTCGTATACTTTTTTTTCAATTTCCCGAATGGTCAGAAGATTATAGGGATTGGAAGAGAGAAATCTATGTTAAATGTACCTATAATGGTGTTCAATTATCAGAAACAGAATTTCCAAAAAACTGGCTAACAGATGGTATTCAGATAAAGATATTATTTCCTTTTCGTCTTAAACCCTGGCACAGATCTAAGGTCCGATCCACTAAAAAAGATCAAATAACAAAAAAAAATATAAAAAAAAAAAACTTTTGTTTTTTAACAATTTGGGGAAGGGAAGTCGAATTGCCGTTTTCTAGTTCTCCCAAAAATCGATTTTCATTTTTTGATCCTATTTTTAAAGAACTCAAAAAAAAAATGAAAAAAAATTATTTTTTTTTTTTTCTAGTTCTAAAAGTTTTAACTGAAAGAATCCAATTATTTCTAAATATCTTAAAAGAAACAGCAAAAAGGATCATCAAAGATATTCAGAAAAATATTACTAAAAGTATTTTGTTTCTAAATAAAAACAAAAATTCAAATTTTATACTTGTATTTTTAAAATTAAAAAAAATGGATGAATTGAGTGAAAGCAAAAAAGATTCAACAATCTGTGAAAAAAATTCAATGATTTCTGAATCAACCATTCTAATTCAATCTAGAAATTCGGAAAAATTTTCATTGACAGAAAATAAAATAAAAGATCTGAATGTTAAAACAAAAACAATTATAAAACAAATAGAAAAATTGAAAAATGTTAAAAGATTAGAATTCGAAAAAAACATTTTACCGATATTACAAAGAGGAAATGTTCGATTAATTCGTAAATCACATTCTTTTTTTAAATTTTTCATGAAAAGGATATACATAGATTTCTTTATATATATAGTTAGTATTCCTGGGATCAATATCCACCTTTCTCTTGAATCAACAAAAAAAATGATAAATAAATACATTTACAATAATGAAAGAAATAATGAAAGAACTAGTAAAACAAATCAAAGTATAATTAAGTTTATTTCGATTATACAAAAATATAGAATATTTGGGAATTCACAGAATTCTTGCAACATCTCCTTTTTGTCACAGGCATATGTATTCTTTAAATTATCACAAACCGAAATTTTTAATATATATAAGTCTAAATTCAAATATGTTTTTGAATTTCATGAAAAAATGGGTTTTCTTAAGAATGAGGTAAAGGATTCTTTTTTTGGAGTACAACGAATATTTCATTCCAAATTCAAATATAATAACCCTTCAAATTCTGTAATGAATCAATGGACAAATTGGTTAAAGGGTCATTATCAATATGATTTATCTCAAGGTGGATGGTCTAGATTAGTATCACAAAAATGGATAAATAGAATCAATGAACGTCGTGTGGTTCAAAAAAAAAAAAATTTAAAATGGGATTCATATGCAAAAACTCGATTAATTCATTATAAAAAACAAGAAGTAGATGGATTAAAAAAAAAAAAATGGAGAAAACGATACAGATATGATATTTTATCCTATAATTCCATTAACTATCTAAATAAGAAAGACTCATATATTTCTATATATACATCATTTCAAACAAAAAAAAAACAAGCGATTTATTCAAATTACAACACGAATACAAAAAAATTATTTGATATAATGGGTGATATCTCTATCAAGAATTATCTAGTGCGAAATGCTATTATACATATAGATAAAAATATGGATAGAAAGTTTTTTGATTGGATCGGAATCAGGGTAGGAATACTTAATTATTCCATATTAAATGCGGAACCTTGGTTTTTTTCAAAATTTGTAACATTTTATAATGCATATAGAAAAAATCCGTGGATCATACCAATAAAATTACTTTTTTTAGATTTTAATGAAAATCAAAATGTTAGTGAAAATAAAAACAACATTATTGGAAAGAAAAAAAAATTCGAGTTAGAGACTGGAAATAGAGTAAAAGCAGAACGCGCGGATCAAGTGAATCTTGAATCATCTATTTCAAACCAAGAAAAAAATATTGAAAAAAATTATGCAGGACTGGACAGTAAAAAGAATAGTAAGAATATAAAGAAAAAGAAAGACAATGACAAGATGAAAGCAGAACTAAATTTCCTACTAAGAAAGTTTTTTACTTTTCATTTGGCTTGGAACAATTCCATAGGTCAAAATATATTTAAAAATGTCAAAGTATATTGTCTCCTAATTAGATTGCAAAATATAAAAGAAATTGTTATAGCCTCTATTGAAAGGGGAGAATTTGATCTAAATATTATGATGATTCATAATCAAAACAATTTTATTCTTACAGACTTGAGTAAAAATAAGGACGAAAAATGGAAAGAAATGTTAATTATTGAACCAGTTCGCCTGTCTAGAAAAAACAATAAACAATTCTTTATGTATCAAATCACGGGTCTTTCGTTGATTCATAAGAATAAAGGCAAAATTAATCAAAGATATGCAGAAAAAAGGGATATTGATAAAAAAAAAATTGAAAAATACATTACAAGAAGAAAAGCTCAAAAGATAACAGAAAAACAAGAAAAAAAGAATTACGATTTGTTTATTCCGGAAAATATTTTATCTCCTAGACGTTGTAGAGAATTGAGAATTCTAATTTGTTTAAATCCTAGGAATAGAAATAATATGCATAAAAACACAATATTTTACAATGAAAATAAAGTAATTAATTACTTTCAAGTTTTAACTACAAAAAAAGATTTGGATAGAGATACAAAAAAACTCATGAATTTCAAAATTTTTCTTTGGCCAAATTATAGATTAGAAGACTTAGCTTGCATAAATCGCTATTGGTTTAATACTCATAATGGAAGCCGTTTCAATATACTACGGATACGCATGTATCCGTGATTGAAAATTCGTTAATCGAAAATTGTCTTCTACTTACTGTAATATTCAGCTTACCATAATATGTAGCTGGTATATGAATACCAATTTTGATATACATAAATGCAAAGACTCATTGTAACATTGATACTAATTGACCAATGTATTCATTAGATCGACAAATGAATCAACAAAATCATCTTTTATCTTTTTATACAATTTTGATTTGATGGATCCGTAAATTTAGTATCTTTTTTATGTATTTGAATTGGATTAATTAAAAAAAATGAATTCGATTGGCAAAAAAATAATGAATTTCTTTAAGAAATTCATTATATTATATATATATTAAATAATATATAATTAAAAATTACTTATAATTTATAATTACTGTCATTATTATTACTGATCAATATAAATATTTATAGAGAAGGGAAGAGGAAAGTTTTCATTTTTTATGGTAAAAAAAAATTCATTTATACCAGTTATTTTACAAAAAAAAGAAGAAAACCCAGGATCGGTTGAATTTCAAGTATTTAATTTTACCAATAAGATACGAAGACTTACTTTACATTTTGAGTTGCATCGAAAAGATTATTTATCTCAAAGAGGGTTGCGTAAGATTTTGGGAAAACGTAAAAGACTGCTGTCTTATTTATCAAAAAAAAATAGAATACGTTATAAAAAATTACTAAATCAGCTTGATATTCGGGAACCACAAATTCGTTAATTTGAAGGTTCATTTTCAATTATTCGATTTATTAGATCTTGAATTTTGATGAACTTTTTTTTTAGCGATTCATGGAAGAATGAATCGAGGAAAAATCTATGAATATCCCGTCTACAAGAAAGAACCTCATGATAATCAATATGGGCCCTCACCACCCATCGATGCATGGTGTTCTTCGACTTATTGTTACTCTGGATGGTGAGGATGTTATTGATTGTGAACCCATATTGGGTTATTTACACAGAGGTATGGAAAAAATTGCAGAAAACCGAACAATTATACAATATTTGCCCTATGTAACACGTTGGGATTATTTAGCTACTATGTTCACGGAAGCAATAACGGTAAACGGACCAGAACAATTAGGAAATATTCAAGTACCCAAAAGAGCCAGCTATATCCGAGTAATTATGTTGGAGTTGAGTCGTATAGCTTCTCACTTACTATGGCTGGGACCTTTCATGGCAGATATTGGTGCACAAACTCCTTTCTTCTATATTTTTAGAGAAAGAGAATTAATATATGATCTATTCGAAGCTGCGACAGGTATGAGAATGATGCACAATTTTTTTCGTATCGGGGGGGTAGCGGCTGATCTACCTCATGGTTGGATAGATAAATGTTTTGATTTCTGTGATTATTTTTTAACAAAGATTATTGAATATCAAAAACTTATTACGCGAAATCCTATTTTTTTAGAACGGGTTGAGGGAGTAGGCGTTATTGATGAAGAGGAAGTAATAAATTGGGGTTTATCAGGACCAATGCTTCGAGCTTCTGGAATACAATGGGACTTACGTAAAGTTGATAATTATGAGTGTTATGAAGAATTTGATTGGGAAATTCAATGGCAAAGAGAAGGAGATTCATTAGCTCGTTATTTAGTTCGAATTGGTGAAATGAAGGAATCCATCAAAATAATTCAACAGGCTTTGGAAGGAATTCCTGGCGGTCCATATGAAAATTTGGAAATCCGCTGTTTTGATAAACAAAAGAAACCAGAATGGAATGATTTTGAATATCGATTTATAAGTAAAAAACCGTCTCCGACTTTTGAATTGCCGAAACAAGAACTTTATGTAAGAGTTGAGGCACCAAAAGGAGAATTAGGAATTTTTTTAATAGGGGATCAAAATGGTTTTCCGTGGAGATGGAAAATTCGTCCACCAGGTTTTATAAATTTGCAAATTCTTCCCCATTTGGTTAAAAGAATGAAATTGGCCGATATTATGACAATATTAGGTAGCATAGATATTATTATGGGAGAAGTTGATCGTTAAAATGATAATTGATACAACAGAAATACAAGATATCCATTTTTTTTTCAGGTTGGAATCTTTAAAAGAGGTCTATGGAATTTTATGGATATTTGTCCCTATTTTTATTCTTGTATTGGGAATCACAATAAGTGTACTAGCAATTGTATGGTTAGAAAGAGAAATATCTGCAGGGATACAACAACGTATTGGACCTGAATATGCCGGTCCTTTTGGGGTTCTTCAAGCTCTAGCGGATGGAACAAAACTACTTTTTAAAGAGAATATTATTCCATCTAGGGGAGATATTCGTTTATTCAGTATAGGACCATCCATATCATTCATATCAATTATTATAAGTTATTCAGTAATTCCTTTTGGCTATAACTTTGTTTTATCTGATCTTGATATCGGTGCTTTTTTATGGATTGCTATTTCAAGTATTGCTCCCATTGGACTTCTTATGTCAGGATATGGCTCGAATAATAAATACTCCTTTTTGGGTGGTCTACGGGCTGCTGCTCAATCGATTAGTTATGAAATACCATTAACTCTATGTGTGTTATCAATTTCTCTACGTGTGATTCGTTGAGACAGAAGCTTTTCAATACTATTGTATTACTACACCCCTCCTTTCCTTTTATAATACTTTATAGGAAAGGAAGATAATAAATATATATTATGTATATTATTTTTTGCAATTAAGATTGAATAATTTAATCAGATAGTTATATGAGTGAAATAAAACAGCTTCCATAAAATAAAATTTAGAAAAATCATATATTTATTACTTTTAGTTAATAGATAATATAATGATTTTTTGAATTGCAGTAAGAATATTGAATCTCAGTTTCTATGTATAAGAATTAAGTAAAAAAAATTAGAATAATAATATAAGTAGAAAAGGCGGCTTACCCCAAGGTTGGTTGATTAGTCAACCTGTCTTGAAGCGGGCGTAAAATACCAACCTTTTTACAATTTTTGTTATCATTTGTATGAATTATCATAATATATATCAACATAAATAAAAGAAAAAAGGGGAGGGGAATTTCAAAAAAAAAAAAATGAATGGATGGTTAGAAACACTAAGATACACAAAGGATTAGTAACGCAGATTTCAAAAAAAAATATAAAACTAAAAGACCATTTGTGCATAATAAAAAAAGAATACTAATTGGGGCTTAAAATTGGTAGAAAAAATCAGGCAATACTCCCCATAATTCCGATTCCGAGTATACCTAAATCCATTTATTAAATAAATAACTATCGGGAACGAAATAATTCTTTAATTTTTTTTAAGTCTCTTATTCACTTGAATAAAAAAAAAAAAGAAGAACAGGATAGGAAAAAAAAGGATCCCCTTATTTCTTATAGCGAGATTCATGATATTCATGGAGATGGAATTCATGTCATAATTCGGAAAACTAATATATAATTCTTTTTGGTAATCGAAAACAATAACAATAGAGAGTTATTAATAATTGTAAAAGAGTATTTTATTAAAGAATTCAGTTATTACTTAACAAATCAAAATTGGATTTTTGAAGGATGAGATAAATTCCGAAGTATCTTTTGTATCTTTTATTTTAAAAAATGTATTTTTCTATCATATATATTATATATAGAGATATAGAATATAATTCTTTATTAGAAATTACAATATAACAGACAGAATTCAATTGGTCTAATTCAGAACGGTCTGATAAAATAGAATTTTATTTCTCTTAAGAATATATCAAGAGGATAAATAATTGGGGACCGGTCTTTAGATTTATTTAAGACTTTTAAGGAGCCGTATGAGGTGCAAAATCTCATGTACGGTTCTGGAATAGAGATGAAAACAGTAATGTTATCACCGACTAGGATTATCTAACAGTTTAAGTACAGTTGATATAGTTGATGCACAATCAAAATATGGTTTTTGGGGATGGAATTTGTGGCGTCAACCTATGGGTTTCATAGTTTTTCTAATTTCTTCTCTAGCAGAATGTGAAAGATTACCTTTTGATTTACCAGAAGCAGAAGAAGAATTAGTAGCAGGTTACCAAACCGAATATGCAGGTATCAAATTTGGTTTATTTTATGTTGCTTCCTATTTAAACTTATTCATTTCTTCCTTATTTGTAACAGTTCTTTACTTAGGCGGTTGGAATATCTCTATTCCATACATATTTGAGTTTTTTGAAATAAAAAAAACATATGGAGTTTTTGTAACGACAATTGGTATCTTTATTACACTAGTTAAAACTTATTTCTTCTTATTCGTTTCTATAACAACAAGATGGACTTTGTTTAGGTTAAGAATAGATCAATTATTAAATCTTGGGTGGAAGTTTCTTTTACCCATTTCTCTTGGTAATCTATTATTAACAACTTCGTTTCAACTGTTTTCACTATAAAAAAATGTACTTTATTCATAATTTGTCTCAAACAAGAGAAAGAAATAAAACAAAAATAGTCAGAGATATTCATTATATGTTCCTTATGGTAACTAGGTTCATCAAATATGGTCAACAAACAGTTCGAGCTGCAAGGTATATTGGTCAAAGTTTCATAATTACCTTATCTCACGCAAATCGTTTACCTATAACTATTCAATATCCTTATGAAAAAATAATAACATCGGAACGTTTTCGTGGTCGAATCCATTTTGAATTTGATAAATGCATTGCTTGTGAAGTATGTGTTCGCGTATGTCCCATAGATCTACCCGTTATTGATTGGAAACTGGAAACTGATATTCGAAAGAAACGATTGCTTAATTACAGTATTGATTTCGGGATCTGTATATTTTGTGGTAACTGTATTGAGTATTGTCCAACAAATTGTTTATCAATGACTGAAGAATATGAACTTTCGACTTATGATCGTCACGAATTGAATTATAATCAAATTGCTTTGGGTCGTTTACCAATGTCAATAATTGATGATTATACAATTCGAACAATTCAAATAAAATTTAATTATTTGTAATTAAATACAAAAATTATCTAAAAAAACGAAAATCATATAAATCACATTCTATATATATATGAATAATATAAATTTGGAGAATAATAAAATATTACTATTATTAATAGTATTAATATTACTAATAGTAATATTTAAAAATTATATTCAAAAATTATAATAACTATTATTATATATATAGTTAGTAATATTTTGAGTTATTAGTAAAACTATTCTGGATTCTATACATATATATTGATTTCCTTAAATTTTAGTATAATTCAAAAATACTTTTTCATTCATATAAAGAATGAAAAGACATTGATCCTATAACTAATAACAATTCAATTTTAATTCAATGCAGATAAAAATATAGTATTTAGTATATCATTTTTTTCCTGGTTATATCAATAAGGTCATGAAATTTCGATTTATTTATCTCTTATTTTACATATAATGGATTTGCCCGAATCAGTACATGATTTTCTTTTAGTCTTTCTGGGATCAGGTCTTATATTAGGAAGTCTAGGAGTAGTTTTTTTTACCAACCCAATTTTTTCTGCTTTTTCGTTGGGACTGGTTCTTATTTGTATATCTTTATTCTATATTTTATCAAACTCCCATTTTGTAGCTGGATCACAGCTACTTATTTACGTGGGTGCTATAAATGTTTTAATCATATTTGCTGTGATGTTCATGAATGGTTTAGAATATTACCAAGATTTTCGTCTTTGGACGGTTGGGGATGGAATTACTTTGATAATTTGTACAAGTATTTTTGTTTCACTAATAACTACTATTCTAAATACATCATGGTACGGGATTATTTGGACTACAAGGCCCAATCAGATTATAGAGCAAGATTTGATAAGTACTAGTCAACAAATTGGAATTCATTTATCAACAGATTTTTTTCTTCCATTTGAACTCATTTCAATAATTCTTTTGGCTGCTTTGATAGGTGCAATTGTCGTGGCTCGCCAATAAGAATTGAATCAAAATAATAGAAAATAAAGAATAATATAAATTCAAATGAAACTTTTTTATTCACTTTTCTGACATTTATTTCCGTGAATTCTATGTGAATGTGCAATAGTATTTATTTAGTCTAGTTTAGTCTAGAAAATCATTTTTTTATAACTAATATATTCTTTTGTTGTAAACTCGTTATATTCTTTAGTCAATCGAATCCGTTAAATTCTTGTTCATATTCATATTTGAAATGAATCAAAATTGATAAGGAGTTGGTCAATGATGTTTGAGCATGTACTTGTTTTGAGTGCCTATTTATTTTCTATAGGTATCTATGGGTTGATCACTAGCCGAAATATGGTTAGAGCCCTTATGTGTCTTGAACTTATGCTGAATGCAGTTAATATTAATTTCGTAACCTTTTCTGATTTTTTTGATAATCGCCAATTAAAGGGAAATATTTTTTCCATTTTTGTTATAGCTGTTGCAGCTGCTGAAGCAGCTATCGGATTGGCTATCGTTTCTTCTATTTATCGTAACAGAAAATCAACCCGTATCAATCAATCGAATTTGTTGAATAGATAATATTAATGATAAAAAAGTAGAATTTAGAATAATGTAATATTCATCAATTTAAACTAGCATGTATGAGACACGACTTATCTTATAATCATGTTTGTGAAAACAAACATAAGAAATAAATCAAAGTATTTTGGTGCTACTCTCAGTCGTATGAGTTTATCTATAAGTCAATTTTTAGTAGCAAAATTCTGATAAATCATTGATTCATCTGGTGTCTAAATATATCATTCCTTTATGAGTTTACTAGATCGAAAATTTTTAATTTTGGATATTCAAAGATTACTATAGATCCAATGTCACATTCAGTAAAGATTTATGATACATGTATAGGATGTACTCAATGTGTCCGAGCCTGCCCCACAGATGTATTAGAAATGATACCTTGGGACGGGTGTAAAGCTAAACAAATTGCTTCTGCCCCAAGAACAGAGGACTGTGTTGGTTGTAAGAGGTGTGAATCTGCCTGTCCGACGGATTTCTTAAGTGTTCGAGTTTATTTATGGCATGAAACAACTCGAAGCATGGGTCTAGCTTATTGATACGTTTCAAAAAGCACTACACAACTACATTTTTTTACTGGTAAAAACCCGCGCTCCAATCAAAATAGAAAAGAAGAATTTCTATTTTGATTGGAGCGCGGGTTTTTCTGGTCCAAGTATATCTTATCTTTATCACGAATTATTTTCCTTGGTTAACAATAGTTATAGTTTTGCCAATAGTTGGCGGTTCCTTAATTTTCTTATTTCCTCATAAAGGAAATAAGGTAATTAGGTCGTATACCATTTGTATATGTTTACTTGATCTCCTTTTAACAACTTATGCATTTTATTATCATTTCGAATTGGATGACCCACTAATCCAATTGACAGAGAATTATAAATGGATCAATTTTTTTGATTTTTACTGGAGATTCGGAATAGATGGACTTTCTTTAGGACCTATTTTACTGACGGGATTTATTACCACTTTAGCTACATTAGCGGCTCAACCGGTTACTCGAGAATCCAAATTTTTTTATTTCCTGATGTTAGCAATGTATAGTGGTCAAATAGGGCCATTTTCTTCTAGAGATATTTTACTTTTTTTTATTATGTGGGAATTAGAATTAATTCCCGTTTATCTCCTTTTATCCATGTGGGGGGGGAAGAAGCGTTTGTATTCAGCTACAAAATTTATTTTGTACACGGCAGGAAGTTCTGTTTTTTTATTAATGGGAATTCTGGGTATAGGTTTATATGGTTCTAATGAACCAACATTAAATTTTGAATTATTAACTAATCAATCATATCCCGTGGCACTGGAAATAATATTCTATATCGGATTTCTTATTGCTTTTGCTGTCAAATCACCAATTATACCCTTACATACGTGGTTACCAGACACCCATGGGGAAGCACATTACAGTACTTGTATGCTTTTAGCCGGAATTTTATTAAAAATGGGAGCATATGGGTTGGTTCGAATTAATATGGAATTATTATCCCGTGCTCATTCTATATTTTGTCCCTGGTTAATGCTATTAGGCTCATTTCAAATAATCTATGCAGCTTCAACATCTCTTGGTCAACTTAATTTAAAAAAAAGAATAGCTTATTCCTCGGTATCTCATATGGGTTTCTTAATCATAGGAATTGGTTCTATAAGCGATACGGGGCTTAATGGGGCTATTTTACAAATAATATCTCATGGATTTATTGGCGCTGCGCTTTTTTTCTTGGCGGGAACTAGTTATGATAGACTACGTCTTCTTTATCTCGACGAAATGGGCGGGATGGCTATCCCAATGCCAAAAATATTCACAGTTTTCACTATATTATCAATGGCTTCTCTTGCATTGCCGGGCATGAGCGGTTTTGTTGCGGAATTGATAGTTTTTTGGGGAATAATTACTAGTCAAAAATATCTTTTAATTACAAAAATACTAATCACTTTTATAACAGCAATTGGAATGATATTAACGCCTATTTATTTATTATCTATCTTACGGCAGATGTTCTATGGATACAAGCTCTTTAATACACCAAACTCTTATTTTTTTGATTCTGGTCCGCGGGAATTATTTATTTCTATTTCTATCCTTATACCCGTAATAGGTATTGGTATTTATCCAGATTTTATTTTATCATTCTCAGCTAACAAGGTTGAAGCTATTTTAGCTAATTTTTTATAGATAATTTTCGTAAAAAATATATATAAAATAAAAATCAATCCTATGTACAATACAATATATGTATATATATTCCATTGTATTAATAGACAAAACACAAAAATGAATTTGAATTGTAATTGAATATGTTTGTTGCTTGTGAGAACCCTTTTAATCAAGTAACGTATGTAGTGATTCAAGGGGTTCTCGATGATTTATGGGAAGTTTTTTCTTTGTATATATATATTACGTTTTCTCTATTTGTATTTATCAAGTTCTTTATTTTATTCACTTGAATTTTGATTCAATTCGATGTAAATGAACCATAACTATGTAGTCCTATTCCTAATAGATTTATTCCTAAATAACATATCCAAATTATAAGAAATCCCATGGAGGCCACTACTGAAGAATTTACATCTCCCAATTTTTTATTTTTTCTAGTATGTAGATAAATTGCAAATATAGTCCAAGTAATAAAAGCCCAAGTTTCCTTTGGATCCCAATTCCAATATGATCCCCATGCCTCATTAGCCCATACTGCTCCTGAAATAATACCTATTGTTAAAAAGATAAAACCTAGACTAATAATACGGTAACCCCAACGATCCAATTGTTGAGTAAATTGATACCTGTAATAATTTCTGGAAGAAGAAAAAAAAGAAGTTTTTTGTAAAAAATTACTTCTTTTATTCATGTATTTTATTTCAGCAAAAGAAAAGGATTCGTTTAAAAAATGCAAATTCTTATTTATATCAATAATTTGTATAAGTTCTCGAAATGTAATGACTAAAATAGCCACTGATAATAATGATCCACATAAAAGAGTTGCATAACCCAATATCATCGTACTTACGTGCATCATTAACCAATGGGATTGGAGAGCAGGTACTAATATTACGAATTGATGCATTTTGGTTAAAATACCCGAAGTAGCAAAGCCTTGAGTAAAAATAATACTTGGTGTTATTATTTTATTTAAATAGTTGTTTTTATACTTTTTCAAGCATGGAACCATATAAAAAATGGAAAAATTCCATGACATAAAAATTAATGATTCATATAAATCACTAAAGGGTAAATGGCCCGAAAAAACCCAACGAGTAATTAATAATCCCGTTAGACAGAAAAAAGTTATTGTCATGCCTTTATTGGACGAATCATACAAGTCTACGATTTCATTGACTAAAAATAAGGCTATCAAATGAATCGAAATTAGAATTAATACGACCGAAAACGATATATGAGTTAATATATGTTCTAAAGTTGAAAATATCATATATAATAAATGAAGTCTGAATACTAGGAATAGAAATTAAGAATTGAATTCATTATAGGATTTCTTTTTTAGAAGATAAGATGTTATGCCGCCACTCGGACTCGAACCGAGATGCTTGAGCACTGCTTCCTAAGAGCAGCGTGTCTACCAATTTCACCATAGCGGCTTATTCGAAATCATAATAAGTCATTTTTAGTCAATTGTCGAGATTAAAAGAATCAATTTAATTGCAATATTTGTTTACTAAGCATTAAAGAATTTACTAAGCATTAAAGAATTCAAATAATTTGAATATAGATTTCGAAAAAAATTCTATCTAAAAAAATTATATGTATATAACAGTTAGAATTTTTATATACATATAATTTTGAATATATATATTAAATTATAATATAAATTGTTCTTTATATAATGTAGTTTTTAATGACAAATTTGTTCCTTATTTCAATTTTATTAATCTAATTTTTGAATCTAAAGAACTGCATTTCTTTTTCATAAAATAATGAATTTCATTTTTGATTCAAAAATGAACACTACATTGAAAGAATTCTTTTATCTATAAATATCATTATTAAGATATATACATATTCAATAAATATCAAAATTATATTTTATATTAATATTATATTAATATCTCTTAGTATTAAAGAATATTCTTTGAATTAAGTTAATTTATATTATTCTAACGTTTGTATTTGTTACAAAAAAAACTTTTAGAATTCCCTGTAAAAATAGATTGCGCCAATGAAAAAGCTTTCAATGTTGTCCAATATCCCTTATTTTTCCAAACAGTTTTCCGAATGATTTTTTTTGATCTAGAAGTGCGCTTTTTTGGAACTGCCATCTAATTACTATAGGTTTTTTCATTATTTGAGTTTGATGTGAAAGACATTTTTTCTTTTTAAATGAAAACGAATTGTTCTTTAATTAACAATATATCTTATATATCTTAATTCTCCCCCCCTTCCCCTCCTTTTCTTATTTCCTATCTAAAGTAAAAATGAAAACATAACCTTTTTTTGTAAATTTATCTAAAAATAGATATCTTTTTCATTGTAATGGAAAATTTAAAATTAGTTAAAAAAAATGAACAAATGGTTTTAGTCTTACTGTAATTCATTTTTTTATTCTTATAAAAAATGAAATTCTTTTGATTTATAAAAATTCTATTATATATATATTACATATATTATTTATTTTTATTACATATTATATTCAAAATGAATCAAATATTAATTGCCAAAAAAATGAAAATGTAAGATTAAAAGTCAAAAAAATTATAATTTTTTTTTTAGGAGTTTTGTTATTAGTCCTTGTATTTTGTAATATTAGAAGTATTGTGTAAGGATTCAGAATAATTAATAATAGATAACTCTATTTGTATATTTACTTTTTTTATTAACCGAACCCTTTTATAAAAAGAGATATAAAAATACCCACGAATAAGAAACAAAATTCATTTAGAATCAATTAAGATATTAAGTATTAATTTATTTTTGTTTTTGTATGGAATATACATATCAATCTTCATGGATCATACCTTTCGTTCCATTTCCAGTTCCTATTTTAATAGGAATCGGACTTATCCTTTTTCCAACGTCAACAAAAAATCTTCGTCGTATGTGGGCTTTTCCTAGTATTTTTTTATTAATTATAGTTATGATTTTTTCGGTTGATCTGTCTATTCATCAAGTCAATAAGAGTTCTATTTATCAATATGTATGGTCTTGGACTATAAATAATGATCTTTCTTTAGAATTTGGTTACTTAATTGATTCACTTACCTCTATTATGTCAATATTAATAACTACTGTTGGCATTCTGGTTCTTATTTATAGTGATAACTATATGTCTCATGATCAAGGATATTTGAGATTTTTTGCTTATATGACTCTTTTTAATATTTCAATGTTGGGGTTAGTTACTAGCTCGAATTTGATACAAATTTATATTTTTTGGGAATTGGTTGGAATGTGTTCTTATTTATTAATAGGTTTTTGGTTCACACGTCCTATTGCGGCAAATTCTTGTCAAAAAGCGT